TACAATAGAAAGTGAGAGGAATTGGCTATTTTGAGATACTCAATTTTGAGATACTAAAAAGGGGTGGATCCAATCCAATCAAAACGGTGGAAGGATTTCTTTTAGGATTAGGAAAGAAAAGGATTAAGTTAAGAAAAGCAGAACTCAAGATGCAAATCCAATATCCGGACTACGGGAAAAATTTCATATATTTTCTATCATTTTGGCGGCATGGCCGAGTGGTAAGGCGGGGGACTGCAAATCCTTTTTCCCCAGTTCAAATCCGGGTGTCGCCTGATCAACAAAACAAAAGACTCGAAATATCTTCTGTTCTCCTGATATAACTCGCCGAAGTATTGCCCAGCAGAAGCAGACTGTTGATATTTGTTTGATTCGAAGCATCCGGCTGGGGGTTTTCGAAAAGATTGTAAATCCTCGCATCTAGGATTCAAGGAAATATTCTAATGGTAGACGAGTTATCAAAACTTCGCAATTCCCTTCTACTAATCACTAATCCTTGTACTACTAATGTAGTGCCTAATGGCTGGACCTTGAATTAGATTGGAGAGCCTGATAGGAAATAGAATTCAATTACAATAGTGGTGGGGGGCCGAAGATACTTTATATACGACGGACTCCCAAGAACTTCTGAGTCCTCGGGTATCCAATCAATATTCGATTGGATGGATAATTCACTTTGAATTTTAATTCTAGTAAAGGGCAAAAAGAGAAAAAATTGCTTTTCGGCACCCCCTAATCAAGAATATACTTATAGCGTCTCCCCACCCTTTCACAGCGAAAATGGGGAAGGGGTACGAATTAGATCAAATGGGATTTTAGATAAGGATTATCTGCTTTTTACTTATGAGGATCAACAAAAAAATGGGCCTTATTATTCCTACATGTTCCTAATGGAACATTCCCTCGATTGGAAATCATATAGGAATTTTTTTGTTATAAAATGAGGGGATTTAGTGAATCAATAGTGTTCGATCAGAATCCCCTTTTGACTCTGCGACCCTGATTCCACTATACTATTATTAGTGAGGAATGATGGAATAATTCCTTCATAGTTATAGAAATAAGGGGACATAATTCACATGGATATAGTAAGTCTCGCTTGGGCTGCTTTAATGGTAGTCTTTACATTTTCCCTTTCACTCGTAGTGTGGGGAAGAAGTGGACTCTAGGGGTATTACTAATTGAGTTGGGGAATCAAACTGTATCAATTGTTTTCTAGATCGTTCCGCAACGCGTTTTGAACTATTTCAAATGAAAATCAAAAGATCTTCATTTCGAATTCCATTGAATTTGAATGAAGTAATGTATTTATTATATGAATCATACTCTTTCAATTAGCATACTCTTTCAATTCTAAATATAAAGAGATATTTTGTTGATTCCTATCTTTGTATTTGGTGTATTTGGAAAGGGATCCAAATGATGGGAAATTTAGTCCAATCCCATTTTTCCTAAATTTTCTATTTCAATCAACGAGCTCTTACCAGGCTTATAGATGGATACTAAGGAAGGCCAGACCCTTTTTATTATTATTATTTTATTTGTTTCCGTTCAAAGAAGAAGTGGTTTTGTTAAGTGTATATGCCCTTTCTATGAGAAAGGGTATAAACATAGCGGTTGTCTAACGAGATAATATAGATAAGAAGATCTTCCCTCAGGCAAGTCGCATACCACACATTTACCGACTGTTTTCTAATTTTAGAAATTATATTTATGCTTTATCGACTCACATTTCATATCATGGTTCAGGCGTTAACGTTAAAAATCGGTGAGGTTTACTCTTCCTTTTCGAACTCCGAGAAGTGCCCGTGAAACTCCTGTTGATGGTTCAATCAATTACTTCTTCGGAATGCTTGCTAATGATTTATTTTATTAATATATGGAATATATGCCCCTATCATTTTTCTTCATTGATTTATTTCTTTTGATAGATACCGAGATTCATATTGAAAATCAGAAAAATCTAGTAATTAGAACCATAAGACATAAGAGTAAAACGATTATTTCTGATTGATCGAAACAAATACAAATAGGTGTAGCAAAGAAAATAAATAGAATTGGGTGCTATGTCAATTCCATGTATGGCCACATACACATATATAATATTGTTTATAATATTGTTAATATTGTACATATTGTATATTAAGTATATTAATCTATATTATATATTAATATTATTAATATTAATATTCTATATTACTATATTATATATTAATATTAAGCCTTTACCTTTATTCTAGAGTACACCTTTATACACTACAATAATACTAATAGATCGTATAGATCATATGGTCGAAAGATTCATCTATTTCTTTCTACCATACGATCTATCTATTAGAATACTGCCGATTATAGTCCGCTTATTTCATTTAAGACGCGAAAATTGGAATCCTTTTCATTTTATTTTGTCAATTTTTGATAAGAACTCAGAAGTCAAGTTTAATTCCAATTTTAAATTAATGATTAATTCAGATTAATTAATTAATCATTTTGACTGACT